TGTAGTCTCTGAGGTTCCTACTAGACTGCTTTTATGTCGTTGGTTACCTGCTGATTGTGTCTTAGATACTCCATTTTTACTAGATCGGGGTTTTACTAGAAAACCACTTATGAACATAGTAGGAGTACCATTAAGCAGACAGTCCCAGCATATAGCGCAATGCGTATTCAGATTCTTTTCTGAAAAGGGCCATTTAAAACCGAAGAACCAAAAGAGATGCTGGTATAATATGGGGTCTCCTCCTCCAGCGGGATCAAAAAAGGTTGTATTCAAGTTTCGATCGGTTAATAACATGGTAATTGCCCCTGCCAGTACTGGAAGGGATAATAAAAGTAGGAATGCTGTCACTGGAACGGACCACACAAATAGGGGTGATCTATGCATAGTCATTCCAGGTCCACGCATGTTGGAGATAGTTGTTATAAAATTGATTGAACCTAAAATGGATGAAACACCAGATAGATGAAGACTAGAAATTGCTGAATCAACTGCTCCTCCAGAATGGCTGGTAATACCACTTAAGGGCGGATAGACCGTCCACCCAGTGCCGCTACCCACTTCTACTAAGGCTGGGCTTAATAGGAGCAAGAGACTTGGTGGCAACAACCAGAATGAAATATTATTTAATCGTGGAAATGCCATGTCAGGTGCACCTATCAGAATCGGAACAGACCAATTACCAGATCCACCTATCATCGCCGGCATAACCATAAAAAAGATCATTAAAAAAGCGTGAGCTGTTATTAAAACATTATAAAGTTGATGATTCCCACCAAGAATTTGATCGCCGGGTCGTGCTAATTCCATACGAATCAGTACTGAGAAGCATGTGCCCATCACTCCAGCAATGGCACCGAAGATGAAATATAGAGTCCCTATATCCTTGTGGTTAGTGGAGAACAGCCATCGGACCAGATTTGTCATAAAATTGAGATTCTTTCCTTCCTTATCAGAGGGGGGGCTTGCGGTTCATTACACCAAAGGCTTTCAGTGAACTATTGAAGCTATCGAGAGAGTACCAACGGTGACGAGGGTTACCGACTTTCAGTGGACGCGGAGCCAACAAGTTCAGTCGAACGGCGTAACGAGTCTAAGGTTACAGAAGCGTTCGCCAACTTTGATAGGCATGCATAGCATTGCAAGCAAATAGAGCAGAGAGCTTACCGTTTGTTTCTATTAGAGTCGCGAGCTTGTTGTAGTCGGTCCTAAAGGGGGAACAAAGCTGCTTACTTGCTATATCCCCGCGTCCTTGCACGGCTCGGCTCGTTCTTGTAAATCCTTAACCCTTCCCCCTCTCCCCGTTCTACCGTCCAAAACAGGCCGTATGGAGTATAGCCAAGTGGTAAGGCATCGGTTTTTGGTACCGGCATGCAAAGGTTCGAATCCTTTTACTCCAGATTATGAACACCCGATCGGATAAGGCTTTCTAAGAGAGAGATTGCTTTGAAGTAAGATCGCAATTTGGAAAAACGATGTTGCCAATAAACTTTCCCCGTCCTCTGGTGCTGCTCTCTCTGACGATACACGGTCGACTAAAGCAAAATGCTTGTGTACCTGATCTAGTATAGTGAGTGTTCCGCAACATTAGCTCCTTCGTCTATGGATATAAGGAAAGTCTCCCCTTTTTTTACTATATGAAATCCACACTTTGACACCTAAGATTCCGTAACGAGTAGATACTTCCGCAGGAGCATAATCTATTTTCTGGTTAAATACATTACGAGATGCTTTTCCATACTTTCCGCATTCAGTTCTAGCGATTTCTGCACCTTTTAATCGACCTGAACAACATATACGGATCCCCCCCACCCCTTTTTTCATTACTAATAGAATATCCTTAACTATTTTTCTAAAAATGGAACGAAATGATCTTGTTTTGTTTCTCGGTTTCAAAGAGATGTCTTGAGCAATCGGAGAAGCACTTTGATAAACAGATTTTATCTTGACCGACTCAATTAAGGTATTAGTGTTTGTTCTATTAGACAACAAAGATCGCATTTTTTTCACTTCGTTCAAATAAGAGTTGTACCCGTACGGAATTCTTCTGTTTCTCAGTATGATCTCTATCATCATCTTTATTCCCTTTATCAATTCTCCTATCCCACCTAGGTCTATGAATTTCTCTATCAATTCCATTACCTTATCCTTGCCCATGAGGTTCCAACATTTTATCCTTAATTGACCTAGGAGTTGTTCCCGGGCATCCTCAAAAAAAAGGTTATTATACACCCCTCTTAAAAAGAAAAAGGTAGCACCGAAGAAAGGAAAGAGTGGGATGGTGGTTTTTGTTGTTCCCGCGAAGCGAAGATCATTCGCTTGGCGAATGAAGTAGGTCAACCTCTTTTTGGCTTCGGCCAAACACTTTTTCTCGCTGGTCGAGCTTTCTACAAAAAAAGCGATGCGAGAACGTATTCTCTTATCTAAGCTTCTTTCCTGTGTATTAGCTCCCCCCATCGTAGATAGTTCAGCCACGAAATGATTGAGAACTACGACGGGGTCGAAATGAATTTTGTTCTTTGTATTCAATAAGTATTGCATGACCAAATAATTCAAGGAGGGGCGCACCGCAGGGAGGGTCCTTTTAAGTAGATGACTCGTTGGGCCGTCAGAGCAGGACTTCTTTGGGAAAAAGAACTTAAATAACTTTGTTTTTCTGAAGGTTTCTATCATCTTTTTCGCTATGTCATCCCCGGCGTATTTCGGATGCTTGAAGGCCCCGCTGACCTGAAGTGATTTAGAAAGAAGAATCTTTATCGATGGTGATCGGTCATGGTATTCATAGCGTTGCTTTTTTTTTTGCCAAATCCCTCTTTTCTCCCGGTCGTCGAGCCTGATCGACTCGACTCTTTTCCCTGCTCCCCGGCCTCTCACTTCGTTTCGTTCTTCTTCTGTATCGTCGCTTGAATGAAGGCACCCGATCGGCCCGACTTTCCCAAATGCCCACCACCGGCCCTTCCCCTTTCTGGGTCTGGATTTAGCGCGTCGTTTCAGTCGTCGTGGTCGACGGGGAAGAAAGAAATGAATGAATGTTCTTTTGGGAAAATTAAAAATAATACACCTACCGAGACGAAAGCCAAAGGTGAGTCTCGTAGGTGGACGTATCGAACCGAAATAAGATCTCAGATTGACATCTTGATACACTGATTTACCATAATAATAAATAGAGTCAATGGTGACGGAGCCGTGAGAGAAGCCGCTTCTTTCTTGCTTGATAGGGGGGGCTTCCATTCACCAACGCAGACTAAAAGTGCTCTCCGAACCGTGCCGGATAGTCGCCCATCACACGGCTCTCAAACCCAACCTGTGGTGGATCCCGGGAGACAAAGTAAAAGCGCTTGATCTTTTGCCCCATACTTGGAGACCCCGCCGATCAAGCAGTTTTCGTGATAGGCTTATTAAGCCGCTATCGTTCGGTTAGATAAGAGAATTCCACCCCAGAACTAAAACGACTATATAATGCTTTAGAAGCACGCACTTCTTCGTCCACAACAGCAGGCTCTTTCGGTCCTGGCTAGCCGGTCCAGTTCTCCAGTCAATACCTGCCAAAGAAAGAATGTACAATTTGTTGTATCAATGATATTACCAATCAACGAACTGCTAGTTGGAGAAGGAGGTCCATTACGCGTTAGCTACCTCTATAGAATAGCCAGACATTCTTGGCCAGGTTTCAAAATGGAAGAGAAGTCATGGAAGGAACTGAATTGGCCACGCACGAGAGCCAGAAGCTCAGCGGGACGAAGCTTAGATATACGCGCATATAAAAGAATAATGCTATAAAGAAAGCGCTTTTAAGGTCACAGGCTATAGAAAGCATTTGAATTGGTATTTTCTCCACTATAATTATTGTGAGGAGACATCCACAATAATGAGTCTTGGACAGTTTATTTGTGACAATGTATGTATAACAAAAAATGTACCACACAAAAAATCCGGTCAAGTCTTAATTGTTCAAATTAGTTCTGTAGTAATAAGAGCAGCTCAGCCTTATTTAGCCACTCCCGGCGCAACTGTTCATGGCCATTATGGGGAAATCTTTTACGAAGGAGATACATTAGTTACATTTATATATGAAAAATCCAAATCTGGTGATATAACACAGGGTCTTCAAAAGGTGGAACAGGTCTTAGAAGTGCGTTCGGTTGATTCAATATCAATGAATCTGGAAAGGCGGGTTAGGGGTTGGAACGAACGTATAACAAAAATTCTTGGCATTCCTTGGGGTTTCTTGATTGGTGCTGAGCTAACTAGAGTACAAAGTCGTATTTCTTTGGTTCATAAGATCCAAGAAATTTATCGATCTCAGGGGGTTCAAATTCATAATAAACATATAGAGATGATTGTACATCAAATAACATCAAAAGTGTTGGTATCCGAAGATGGAATGTCTAATGTTTTTTTACCTGGAGAGTTGATTGGATTGTTACGAGCGAAGCGAACGGGGCGTGCTTTTGAAGAAGCCATTTGTTATCAAGTTATATTATTGGGAATAACGAGAACCGCTTTGAACACTCAAAGTTTTATATCCGAAGCGAGTTTTCAAGAAACCGCTCGAGTTTTAGCAAAAGCTTCTCTCCGGGGTCGTATCGATTGGTTGAAAGGGTTGAAAGAAAATGTTGTTCTGGGGAGTCTGATACCCGCTGGGACTGGATTTAAAGGATTTGCGCAACGTTCAAGGCAAGATAACAACATTCCTTTAGAACCCTCAAAAACAAATCTATTCGGGGGGGAAATGGGAGATATTTTGTTCTACCACAGAAGATTTTTGTATTCGTCCATTTTAAACGATTCTTAGAAGATATATCAGAACAATTATTTTATAGGATTTAAGGATTCTTAAAATAAGAACTCCTTTTCTTTTTCTTTTCAATAATCTCAACCTTATATTTAAAAGAGATATTGGAATTTTCCTTTATAATTTATGGGTGTGTTCCATTTTCTATTTTTTTAATAATAAGCGTCCCTTTCGATTTTCTTGTTTTTCTTGTCCTGCTTTTCTACTCGTTCGAACAAAACCTCGCCAAATGGGCATTCTATCTTGGCTTTCAGCAACTTTCTTACTACGCCCTTTCCACCCTTTTGGAAAAGCCCCCTAAGAAGGGGATTAAGCCTTTCCTTCTTTTCTTGTGTGCCCAACTGTCTATCGGGCTCTTCCATTACCACGATGCTTATCTAGACGAACCCGCGAAGCTAGCCGCCCTAGTGTCGGGGTCCTGCATCATCTTTTTGTGTATTAAAAGACGAAAAAAGTTTGCGTTTATAATCGCCTCCCTCCTCTATTATATTATAAGTGTAGGAATTGGGATGGCTTCAGCACCGAGTGGGGATAACTATCATTGTCCGTTTCCCTTTCTTTTTTCGTTATTTCACCTGCTCGTCTTCGCGGGCGTCTTTATATTTCAGAAAAGTCTCCCGGATTCAAGGCAACCTCTAATTCCTTTCTTTTTTGCCGCCTTGGTCTACTTTCTGCCTTATTTACCAAGGCTAGAAAAGTGGATTAAAGGACTCGATCTCCTTCTTTTTCTTTTAGGGATTCTAACTTATCTTTTTGAGGAAGAAGGGGGTGGGAAAAAAGAAAGTCAAAAGGACCCCTTGGTCAAAGGAAAGAGGGAAACGGGGCAGTTGGCTGAGAAAGATGGACAGTAAGGATCGCGTAATATTATTGCTTCTATCTACTGTAAAACCAGACTTACTAGAAGACTTAAAAGAAAGAACTACGACGGACTTGATCCCTTAACATAAGAAAGGGTACGTAGGCAGCCAGGTAAGCTTGGTCCAGTTCCAGATGTCGCATCTTGGTTAGAATCCTTTCTTAGCTTTATATACCCGGAAATGCATACTATAAAAAGTAGATCAGAGAGAAGGCTTCTTATAAGATATAGAAGTAGGAAAGGACTTGACTAAGTAGTAAATATGGGGGGCACAGCAGGGAGGTTTATGAGAAGAAAGATCAGGCTGCAGCGTGGGGACTAGAGAGGGAATGCTAGACTCCATGCCGCCTCACGGCTTCCTTGCTTATCTCACTCTCATACAACTGATCAATGCAATTGAAAAAGAATCTTTTGCCCATCTTCTTCTTTACTAAGGTGGGGAATCAGGAATTCTTAAACAAAGCGGGGTCCTAATATTGAAAGATTTTGCGTCCTTCTTACTAAAAAAAAAGGCCATATGGGAAAGTTGAAAGCCTTAAGCAACTAGAAGCAACACAAGGAAAGGGCAACTTATTGGCCTAAGCAAGTAGACAAGGAGGTACCCGAACCGAGCTCCTCATCTGAACCTCTTCTAGTTCCACTTCGCTAGTCGAGTGAGTTCAAATAGGTCGAATCGTGAACCTCGCTATCCTGACTTCTTACAAGTGATCTGAGAATGGAAAAATTCCACTCAACTTCCTAATGAGTTGGATTAAGGAACAACAGCATTCACTTGCCTTAGGGGTATATGATGCCGATCTTCGCTCTCGACACCCTGAGATAGAGTTATTCTTTTATTACCTCTTTCACCATCCTACCTACCAACATCCTCGCTTACCAACCTTAAAACATTTAATCGTGTGATAAAGGACTTTCTTAGAGAACGACTCGACCTATAACAATAATATACTGTACTCCAATTTACGCATTCTTCTAAAGGATAAACGATAGCAACAACGCCTGGGAAGGAAAGAAGGGGTAATGTTAGGGTCATTCTTACTACTATCTTTTTGAAGCAGATAGTTCACAGTGCTCATTCTATAGATACTGGAAAAGCCAACTCATGTTTCCACTCTATTTTCATTACGAAGATGTATCGCGTCAGGATCCGTTGCTCAAACCGAATCACGCCAACGTTATGGAAGTTCCTGGATCGTGTGAAATAAGAGTAGTACCAAAGGCAGCACCTTCTGATTTCATAATAAAAAATGGAAAATTGGCTATGGAGATTCCGCGCGGTCAGAAATTCATACAGACACAAGGGGGTTCGACAGGAAAGTCGTTTCGATCCAATCCATTCTTGAGGTCAAATAAAGACAAAGGATATGTCAGTGACCTAGCACGACAAAGCACTCTCCGAGGGCATGGAATGTATAATTTTTCGGTCAGAATCTCGACAGTAATGTCTCTGTTAGATTCTCCGGTCGAAATACGGGAAAACTCCATTCAATTCTCGATGGAAACGGAGTTTTGCGAATTCTCCCCGGAACTGGAAGATCATTTCGAGATCTTCGAACATATTCGAGGGTTCAATGTGACTATTGTCACTTCGGCCAACACACAAGATGAGACTTTACCACCGTGGAGCGGCTTTTTGCAAAAAGATGAGGGGGAAACTCAGTAAGATGTCGGAGAAGCGAAATATACGAGATCACAAACGTAGATTGCTCGCGGCTAAATATGAATTGAGACGAAAGCTTTATAAAGCCTTTTGTAAAGATCCCGATCTTCCTAGTGATATGCGGGACAAACATCGTTATAAGTTGTCCAAGTTGCCAAGAAATAGTTCCTTTGCACGAGTAAGAAACCGATG